AATTCTATAGGGTTGAATAAAAATTGGATTGATCAGTTTATATAATTGCTATGCTTAGTGTGTGACTCGTTGGTTTTTTTTAGAGGATAGGATTCAAAAAGAAAATGGACCGACCCCTACTATGAACTAATAACCAACTCATTGCTTCGCATTATCTGGATACAAAAAACCAGTCAAGATATGATATATTGGTCATATCATTGTAGCAGCTGAATTTTATTTGCATAAACAAAAGAAAAACCAATCTGATTTTGATACAAAAGTATGCAGATAAATGGAAGGGTGAGAGAAAGAAAGAAAAAGAATGTCAATGATATATCACCCATTCCAATATATGTAAGGTTTATGAGTCATCTCAGAAAAGGCAGTGTTAGAACGCATCAATACTGATTCACCCATAACTAGATAAATCTGTTCATAAAAAAAATAAAGAGCCTCGAGCCAATAAAGACTGAGAAGATTGACTCAAGAACAAATTTCATGAGAGCTCCATTGTAGAATTCAAACCTAACCATTAATTGAGAAGCGATGGGAACGACGGAACCAATGAATACATAGGATTCTATTGAAAAACGAATCCTAATAATTCATTGGGTGGGATGGCGGAACGAACCGAGGCCAATTCATTTTTCCGAGAAATTATGAGCTAACCCTACAACGGAAATAGATATTGAAAGAGTAAATATTCGCCCGCGAAGGCTTTTTTTAGATTAGTCAATCTTGTTTGATCCAATATGATAAAAGACAAAACAAAAAAACGATTCGTTATAAAAAAAAGACATTATGTATATTATTGAAAAAGAAAAAAAAAAAAGAAATATTGTTTGTCCAAAAAAAAGTATATTTTCATTCAAATTGAATCCTTTAATTCGCGAGGAGCCGGATGAGAAGAAACTCTCATGTCCGGTTTTGTAGTAGAGATGGAATTGAAAAAGAAGCATCAACTATAACCCCAAAAGAACCAGATTTCGTAAACAACATAGAGGAAGAATGAAAGGGATATCTTATCGAGGCAATCGTATTTCTTTCGGTAAATATGCTCTTCAGGCACTTGAACCGGCTTGGATCACATCTAGACAAATAGAAGCAGGGCGACGAGCAATGACACGAAATGTGCGGCGTGGTGGAAAAATATGGGTACGTATATTTCCAGACAAACCAGTTACAGTAAGACCTACAGAAACACGTATGGGTTCGGGTAAAGGATCCCCCGAATATTGGGTAGCTGTCGTTAAACCAGGTAGAATACTTTATGAAATGGGTGGAGTAGCAGAAAATATAGCCAGAAAGGCTATTTCAATAGCGGCCTCAAAAATGCCTATACGAACTCAATTCATTATTTCGGGATAAATAGGAACGTGGAGCCAAAGAAAAAAGTCTTGGGGAAAAAATTGCAGGTTTCTTTTTTTTGGACAAACAATATTTCTTTTTTTTCCTTCACTCTTTGCATTGAAAGAACAGATTACAAAATGATATGATTCAACCTCAAACCCATTTGAATGTAGCGGATAACAGCGGGGCTCGAGAATTAATGTGTATTCGAATCATCGGAGCTAGTAATCGCCGATATGCTCATATCGGTGACATTATTGTTGCTGTGATCAAGGAAGCATTACCAAACACACCTCTAGAAAGATCAGAAGTGATCAGAGCTGTAATTGTACGCACTTGTAAAGAACTTAAACGTGACAACGGTATGATAATACGATATGATGACAATGCTGCAGTTGTTATTGATCAAGAAGGAAATCCAAAAGGAACTCGAGTTTTTGGTGCGATTGCCCGAGAGTTGAGACAGTTAAGTTTCACTAATCGAGGATGTTTCCATTTTCCAACCGCACCAACTATCTCAAGTCCGAGCCCTCGAGTCACACCCAGTAGCATTGTATGAAATTAGATTGTATCTCACGCATATACCTTATATTTAACATAATTAAAGAATTTTTAAATACTATGTTAACTAAATAGAAATATTAAATATTTTTTCAAAATGGAAATAAAAACATGTTGATTATATCAAAAATGGGAGGAAAGAGTAATTAAAGTTTATCATGGGTAGGGACACTATTGCTGACATAATAACTTCTATACGAAATGCCGACATGAATAGAAAAGGGACGGTTCGAATAGCATCTACTAAGATCACCGAAAACATTGTTAAAATACTTTTACGAGAAGGTTTTATCGAAAACGTGAGAAAACATCAGGAAAACAACAAATATTTTTTTGTTTTAACCCTACGGCATAGAAGGAATAGGAAAGGACCATCTAGAACTATTTTAAATTTAAAACGGATTAGTAGACCTGGCCTACGAATCTATTCTAACTATCAACGAATTCCTAGAATTCTAGGCGGGATGGGGATTGTAATTCTTTCTACTTCTCGAGGTATAATGACAGACCGAGAGGCTCGACTACAAGGAATCGGCGGAGAAATTTTGTGTTATATATGGTAATCTTTATGATATCCGAATTGTCTTCGGAATTTATTATTTGTCAA